GGACGATAACTCTGAAAAGCTAGATTTCCTGTCTTTTCTTTCATCTCGGGAGAAATACGATCGGGGGGAGCTAATTCGAATCCCTCGGGTAAAATAAGAACAGCCCCTACATTCAAAGCCCCTTTTTTACCATTAGCAAGAACCTGTTTCAGTTGCATATCATAAGGGATTCGCACAACGGCTTCAAATACAGTATCAGGAAGCACAGTTTGCGGAACTTCAATATCCACGGGCTTATTAGCTAAATGGCAATTGGCACATACAATTCGTCCAGTTGCTTCTCGTGGATTTTCATAACCCTGCTGCGCAAAAATGGGATATGCATTTGAGATAGATGCCCCAGTTATTACATATATAAGAATCGATACAGAAATGGATCGAGTTATCTGTTCCTTTACCCAATAAAAAGTATTTCTATTTTGCATGGTTCAATCATGGATCCCGGAATTTCTACATACAATAAATTCGAAAGGTAGCTAGCTAGTATAGTTCCCTATTCACGAGTCTGCCATTGTACTGGAATAATTGTACGAATATAGGACAAATACCTTGAACAGGTAGAAGTATAAAGAATAAGTCATATTGAAAATACTTTCTTTATACACGAGGAAACTATCTGATTTGATTGATATCAGGAGATCGAATAAGTTCTTCATTCATTCATTGAATGATAAATGACTACAAGCGAAGGAGATACACGATTTAAATAACGGAAAATACAATATTTCACAATTGTATCTAGAATAACTGGAAAAGTGGAAACAAGACCAGATATAATTTGATCGTTATGAGCCAATCCAAAATCGTTGTAGACCGAACCAATTATAAGTTCCCAACCATGAGTCGAGTGAAACCCAATCCATAAATCAGTAACTAAAAGAATTGCAAAAGCTTTTATTGTGTCACTTAAGTTATATAGGAATTCCTGAATCCAAGAATTAAGAATGATAAGTTCTTTATTACCTAAAATAAAATAACCGCTTAGAATAGCGAAACAGATTATATTTGTCGAGAACTGCAAAATGATATGGAGATGATACTCATTGTGTGTTTTGATCAATTGTACCGTTTCTTTGTGTATTCCTATACGAGGCCTTTGTATATGTGTTTCGGGGTACTCCTTTATCATTTCGTCCAACAGGAATACTTCTTCTAATTCTATGAATCTTTCTAGAACGTTTTTTTCTTGAATATCATTCAAGAAAGTTTCAGATTGCCGAGTATTCCACCAATTAGTAACCAAAGGTTCCAGACTTTTATGAAAAAATAGAGAGAACCACCAGGGTAAAAATACTATAGATACAAAATATGGGAAGGAAGTTAATGTTTTATTTTTTTTCATTTTATATCTGTGAATTTTGTTAATGAACTTACTTCATTTGTCGATTCTATCTGATATTTCTATGAAACATGAATTCTATAACAAGGTATCGAACCTATTAATCTATTCCCATTTTGTGTCAAAATGGAGTCCTTGGATCTAAATATAGAAATAGAATAAGGTTCCTTTTCGGATAAAAAATATGATTTCCGAAGCTATCTCAATTGGGTAAATTCCAACAAATTCCATCTTCATTTGTTCCTTTCGATGAATGCCCGAAAAACCCAATTGAAGTAACGAATATTATTCGTATTTCGAAACGAACCCCCCCCCCGAATCAATTAATTATTTCAAAATGTTTCACCGGATACCCGCAGCCTAGGAATAACATATCCAAATTTTGAACCTAAAAAGAGAAATTATTTATTACGAAATAAATGTTTGATCAAGCATATTTATTAGACTTTTTACTAGTATAAAAGAGTGGAGTTGGGCTCCCTATGCATACAAAAAATTGCTTTTTATTGCAGTTGTTATATGTAATATGTACGTTCCCCCGCTTTTGTTTTAAGTCGCCTCACCAACGGAATGGGGAAATAAAATCTAATATGTTTTGATCGAATGAACATTTTGAAGAAACTTCAGTTCTATAAAAAAAATAAATAAAAGAGGAATTAGAAAGTTCCTTCTCTCATGCTCAGAAAACATTCATTTCAAAATACTTCAATCGGTACGCGCAAGAAATAGGCCAATTCGGCAGCTTTTTGTTCAATTTCTCGTGGAGTAAAATTCTCATCAATACGAGTCAAGGGAATAGGTCCCTGGCCTCTGATTTCCATATAAAGAACGCGACGAGGATAAAGACCCTCTTTAATCTCCATTCTGATGGATTGAATATCTTTCATAAGGAAACGAAGGAAAATTCGACGGTTTATTCCGGGGAATCCCCAACGAAAAATACACACTATTCCTTCTTTTCTATCAAATAGGTCATAACCACTACCCACATTCCACGAAATTGTGCACCACAAATAGGAGCTAATGAATAGACCTGCAATCCCATAGAAAGACATCACGATCCCCTGTGGAAAAAAAAGGATTTGCTGAGATGAAAATACAGATATCAAATTCCTACCAAGATAACTGGAAGTTCCAACCACTAAGAATCCTAGTGAACCTAAAAAAAGGATACAGGCCCAACAAAAATTACTTGTTTTTCGAGACCCCGTTATAAGCTCTATCCATATCTGTTTTGATTGCCAGTTCATATACTAGATCCGCTTGCATTCATTCAATTGGAATTGAGAGAATAACCCAAATGAATTTGACTTTATTTCTCTTGATCCCGAAGTAACTTTCATCAACTAGCACTATTTTAATGGGAACCATTAGGAGTAATGGGTTAGATACGTTGACTTTCGATTTTAAATATTCGCCAATCTATTTTTAACCAGATATACCCGCAGATACATGCATTTATGAAGATATCGTGTATCCGTATGTATAACAAAGGGTTCTTTCATTTGTGTTTGAAAAAGCTACCATATTACACTAAATAAATATTTTTATTATGATCTTCTTATGATCCGCGTTGAAATAAATTGATGAGATTTTGTCCTATCGAATCTATACAATCTTATTTTTTTGGACATGAAGAAACAAAGAAGCCATTGCAATTGCCGGGAATACTAGGCCCACTAAGGGCACAAAAATAGAGGGTAAGTTAAGATCTGTCATAGAATGGGTGCCCTAATTTAATATAATATTTGTACCTATTATAAAGATATCTTATCATAAGTATATCTATTATAAGTAATAATAATTCAATCTATTATAAGTGCAAGGAATTTAGAATGAAATTAAGTGTACCTATTTATCTTTCTACTACATAAATATGTATGATAATCCACTTTAATAAATATTGAGTTTCATTCATCCGAAGGATAAAACACTTAATTTATCCTGTTGATAAGGGGCTAACGATTACTAATCATAAATTCATAAATAGAAGAGAAGTAAGATAAAAATGGATCTGTAAAAGAAAAAAAAATTATCCGTAACTTCTGACTCTTACTATTACTATAAGTACTATAAGTGGAAAACTTATGTCACAAAAAAAACACCATTCTTCTTAAGTTTTTTTTCATTACTATGAATTAAATAGAAATACTTGTTCGGTATAAATAATGGAATCCAGTGCTATGCTTTCATTTCCTCAATGTTGATTCAAGGGAAAGAAACCATGTAGTTTAACTAACTCACTCAGAACACCTTTTAAAGGGTTGCGTGGTACGATCGGGTCGAATAAGCCCTTATGGAATAAATACTCAGCCGATTGCGAACCCTCGGGTACTGTCTTATTCAATGTTTGTTCAATTACTCTTTTACCCGCAAATGCAATGTAGGCATTTGGTTCAGCAATAATAACATCTCCCAACATACCAAAACTGGCTGTTACTCCGCCGGTTGTAGGAGATGTAAGGATTGACACATATAATAACTTTTTATTTGATTGATAATAATATGAAGCAGAAGATATTTTAGCCATTTGCATCAAGCTCAAACTTCCTTCTTGCATGCGCGCTCCTCCAGAAGCACACACAATAATGACAGGTAAAGATCGATTAGTAGCATACTCAATCAAACGGGTTATTTTCTCGCCGACTACGGATCCCATACTACCCCCCATGAACTGAAAATCCATAACCCCAATTGCTATTGGAATACCGTTTAGTTGACCTATGCCCGTTTGAACAGCTTCAGTTAACCCTGTCTTTTTTTGATAAGAATCGATACGATCTCTATAAGGTTCTTCCTCTGAATGAAATTCAATGGGGTCCATAGAGACCATATCTTCATCCATAGGATGCCAAGTGCCCGGATCAATCGAAAGTTCGATTCTATCTGAACTACTCATTTTCAAATGATATCCACACTGTTCACAAATATTCATTTTTGACCTAAAAAACTTTTTATAATTTAATCCATAACAATTTTCGCATTGAACCCATAAATGTCGGTATTTTTGATTTAGATCAAAATCATTTGATTTTTCGATTATATTGAAATCACTACCATTACTACTACTAGTTCTTATACTAGAACTTCTACTTTCACTACCACTTATATTTTCAGTACAAACGAAACTATAAATATAACTGTCACTATAATTGTCGGTACGACCTGAAATAGAACTATTAATACTGACTTCAAAATGAAGATAACTATCAATGCAACTATTAATGTGATTAGTCCAACTAGATTGAGTATCATACATATAATGATTGCAGTAGTGATTGTTACTCTTAGACCCACTATTAAAATAACTCAAAAAAAAACTTTCTAGTTCGCTCAGAAAAGAACTACCATTGTCAATCTCAAAAATATTATTTTCAATATCAAAATATAGAGAATAATTGTCACCGTTACTATCCCTAATTAAAAAAGTGTCATCGGAGATCAAACTCCAAATATTCCTGATATCAAATAAGTAATCAACATTACTGAAAGTATAACTACTGCTATTACTCCAACTAGGACTTTTTTTCTCCGTATCATTTATAATGGGCTCTTCACTTCCACTGGTATGTCCACTAGCATCATAACTATCCGTTGATTTACTTAGCCCACACCTATGTTCTATTTTTTCGTTAAACAACATCGAATTGAATCGCCATTTTTCCATAGAGTTTTCCCGCCCCCTATTTGATAAAAATTAAATATATGAATAGTCATTCGAAAAATAATTATTTTATTTTTTTTTAGTTACTATTTATTTCTTATTTACGATCAGAATTAAGTATATGTATCTAATCATTAGGATTTTAAACTAACAAAGAGTGAGTATTGAAAGAAATCATTCTTTTTTTCGGGATATTTGCTTCGATCTATATTATGCTAGAATATTTTTCTCCATTTTAAAATATAAAGACTGGTTTTTCGCATGTCATATACAAATTATCAAGAAAAAGAGAAATAGTTGTTTTTCTTACTATAAATGAAGAATTCATTCTCGCAGAATCTCGTATCCTAGAATAAAATAATACGCTTTGCTTTTATTTTATTGCAACATGGAACGAAAAAGACAATATACAGGATGGGTAGAAGGAGCCCTTACCCGGCTTGATCCATGGTCTGAACCTACGGGATATAAAATGATCCGCGAATCCCAAGATCCATAGGATTAATTATATTATGGATCTAACAATAAATAATAGAAGTATTGGGTTGTTTACTTGACTCTTTGATCTTATCTTGTATTTAGATCTTGTGTTGCCTATATATTAGGCAAGGTCTGTACATATAGTATAGGATACTCATGTCGGCTCAATCCTTTTTTTTAGGAAAAGATTGGGCCGAGTTTAATTGCAATTGGGAGAACAAACTAGAATTACTGAATTACGTGCGCTTATTTCTTCTATTTTATCTAACTTAATCTTCTAGCCTATCTTTATCTACTGGCTTAGCTTATCTACCGTATCCACTGGTTCGAACTCGAATTTGATCGCCTTCCAGACTTCACACGCAGCGGCTAGTTCAGGGCTCCATTTGCAAGCTTCGCGGATAATTTCATTACCTTCACGAGCAAGATCACGTCCCTCATTACGAGCTTGTACACACGCTTCTAAGGCCACTCGATTAGCTACTGCACCAGGTGCATTTCCCCAAGGGTGCCCTAAAGTTCCTCCGCCGAACTGAAGTACGGAATCATCCCCAAAGATTTCGGTCAGGGCAGGCATATGCCAAACATGAATACCCCCTGAAGCTACGGGTAGAACACCTGGCATAGAGACCCAATCTTGAGTGAAAAAAATACCACGACTTCGGTCTTTTTCGATAAAATCGTCACGTAGTAAATCAACAAAACCTAAAGTAATCTCACGTTCTCCTTCCAGTTTACCCACTACTGTACCAGCGTGAATATGATCTCCACCAGACATACGTAATGCTTTAGCTAGTACACGGAAATGGATACCATGATTTTTCTGTCTATCAATAACCGCATGCATTGCGCGGTGAATGTGAAGAAGTAGTCCGTTGTCGCGGCAATAATGAGCCAAGCTAGTATTTGCAGTAAATCCCCCAGTTAAGTAGTCATGCATTACGATAGGAACTCCCAATTCTCTAGCAAATTGGGCCCTTTTCATCATTTCTTCACATGTACCCGCAGTGGCATTCAAGTAATGTCCTTTGATTTCACCCGTTTCGGCTTGCGCCTTATAAATAGCTTCGGCACAAAATACGAAACGGTCTCTCCAACGCATAAATGGTTGTGAGTTCACGTTTTCATCATCCTTAGTAAAATCAAGCCCACCGCGTAGACATTCATAAACCGCTCTACCGTAGTTCTTTGCGGATAATCCCAATTTTGGTTTAATGGTACATCCCAATAAGGGACGACCATACTTGTTTAATTTATCTCTTTCAACTTGGATACCGTGGGGCGGGCCTTGGAAAGTTTTGGAATAAGAAGTAGGAATTCGCAGATCCTCCAGACGTAGAGCTCGTAGGGCTTTGAAACCAAATACATTACCCACAATGGAAGTAAACATGTTAGTAACAGAACCTTCTTCGAAAAGGTCTAAAGGATAAGCTACATAAGCAATATATTGATTTTCCTCTCCAACAACGCTCTCAATGTGGTAGCATCGTCCTTTGTAACGATCAAGACTAGTAAGTCCGTCAGTCCATACAGTTGTCCATGTACCAGTAGAAGATTCGGCAGCTACCGCGGCGCCTGCTTCTTCAGGTGGAACTCCAGGTTGAGGAGTTACTCGGAATGCTGCCAAGATATCAGTATCTTTGGTTTTGTAGTCAGGAGTATAATAAGTCAATTTGTAATCTTTAACACCAGCTTTGAATCCAGCACTTGCTTTAGTCTCTGTTTGTGGTGACATAAGTCCCTCCCTACAACTCATGAATTAAGAATTCTCACAACAACAAGGTCTACTCGATATGGATTAGGCATAAATGAATGAAACCTTTGACAAAAATATTTTTAAAATATTAAACTAATATTATCAATTAATTCAAATGTTAAAATGGTTCATTATTAGACCATGTATTTGATCCATGAAATACATCATTATTGTATACTCTTTGATATATATGGCGCAACCCAATCCCCCCCCTTTTTTTTTATAATTGAAAATAGACCCCCTTCTTATTATTAATCTAATAAATACTAAGAAAAACTCCCTCTTGACAGTGATATATGTTGTATATGTAAATCCTAGACGTGAAAATAGGCATAATTCATCCATGAAAAGGTATAAAAAGAAAAATCGACAGAAAGTTATATGAAAAAAAGATTAGTTGAACTTGAAAATCGACTCATTGAGTGAGTACACAATTGAATTGGATTCGGTTGGGTAGTACCAACTAAATCGAATGCCAATTCCATTTATTTCTTATTGAAATAACCGATCCACTTGGTATCGGACATTTATTTTAGATTCGGTACTATTACAAAATTTCAACATATTTAACTTTATTATGAGAATCAATACTACTACTTCTGGTCCTGTGGTTTCCACACTTGAAGAAAAAAACCTAGGGAGCATCGCTCAAATTATTGGCCCAGTCCTGGATGTCGTTTTTCCCCCCGGCAAGATGCCTAATATTTATAACGCTTTGGTAGTTAAAGGCCGAGATAATGTTGGTCAACAAATGAATGTTACTTGTGAGGTACAGCAATTATTAGGAAATAATCGAGTTCGAGCTGTCGCTATGAGTGCTACGGATGGTCTGACGAGAGGGATGGACGTGATTGACACGGGAGCTCCTCTAAGTGTTCCAGTCGGCGGAGCTACTCTCGGACGAATTTTCAACGTTCTTGGGGAGCCTGTTGATGATTTAGGTCCTGTAGATACTCGCACAACATCTCCTATTCATAGATCTGCGCCTGCCTTTATACAGTTAGATACGAAATTATCAATCTTTGAAACAGGAATTAAAGTGGTGGATCTTTTAGCTCCCTATCGCCGTGGAGGAAAAATTGGACTGTTTGGGGGAGCTGGAGTAGGTAAAACAGTACTCATCATGGAATTGATCAATAACATTGCCAAAGCTCATGGAGGCGTATCTGTATTTGGTGGAGTAGGCGAACGTACTCGTGAAGGAAATGATCTCTACATGGAAATGAAAGAATCCGGAGTGATTAATGAAAAAAATATTGCGGAATCGAAAGTAGCTCTAGTCTATGGTCAAATGAATGAACCGCCGGGAGCTCGTATGAGAGTTGGGTTGACTGCCCTAACCATGGCGGAATATTTCCGTGATGTTAATGAACAAGACGTGCTTCTATTCATCGATAATATATTTCGTTTCGTCCAAGCGGGATCAGAAGTATCCGCCTTATTAGGGAGAATGCCCTCTGCGGTGGGTTATCAACCTACCCTTAGTACAGAAATGGGTTCTTTGCAAGAAAGAATTACTTCGACCAAGGAGGGATCCATAACTTCGATCCAAGCAGTTTATGTACCTGCGGACGATTTGACCGATCCTGCTCCTGCAACGACATTTGCGCATTTAGATGCTACTACCGTACTATCAAGGGGATTGGCCGCCAAAGGTATTTATCCAGCAGTAGATCCTTTAGATTCTACGTCAACTATGTTACAACCCCGGATTGTTGGCGAGGAACATTATGAAACTGCGCAAAGAGTTAAGCAAACTTCACAACGTTATAAAGAACTTCAGGACATTATAGCTATCCTTGGATTGGACGAATTATCCGAAGAGGATCGTTTAACTGTAGCAAGAGCGCGAAAAATTGAGCGTTTCTTATCACAACCCTTCTTCGTGGCAGAAGTATTTACTGGTTCTCCAGGAAAATATGTTGGTCTCGCAGAAACAATTAGGGGGTTTCAACTGATTCTTTCCGGAGAATTAGATGGTCTTCCCGAGCAGGCCTTTTATTTAGTGGGTAACATCGATGAAGCTACCGCGAAAGCTATGAACTTAGAAGTGGAGAGCAAATTGAAGAAATGACTTTAAATCTTTGTGTACTGACTCCTAATCGAATTATTTTGGATTCAGAAGTGAAAGAAATCATTTTATCTACTAATAGTGGCCAAATTGGCGTATTACCAAACCACGCCCCTATTGCCACGGCTGTAGATATAGGTCTTTTGAGAATACGCCTCAACGACCAATGGTTAACGGTGGCTCTAATGGGCGGTTTTGCTAGAATAGGTAATAATGAGATCACTATTTTAGGAAATGATGCGGAGATGAGTACTGACATCGATCCGCAAGAAGCTCAAAAAACTCTTGAAATAGCTGAAGCTAATTTAAGTAAAGCTGAGGGTAAGAAACAAGCAATTGAGGCGAATCTAGCTCTCAGACGGGCTAAGACACGAGTAGAGGCTATCAATGCTATTTCCAACTAGTCAATACATCAAAATAACCAAAAGAAGTTTTTTTTTTTAGTAGAAGTTCTTTATTATACACCACATTTTAGTTCCACTAATTGAACACAATCAAGTCTAATCTGATACAACAAAAAGACGATGGGTAGAAAAACTTATTAGATACCGGAGTCAATGGTATCTAATAAGTTTTACCTACTATTGGATTTGAACCAATGACTCCTGCCGTATGAAAGCAATACTCTAACCACTGAGTTAAGTAGGTCATTTATCACCAAAAAAGGACCCATCACTTCGGGAATTATAGAAGGAATATTATTTCTAAGCAATACCCATCCGTTAACAGTAAACATATCAAAGAACTATGATGTGGGATCATGGAATATCTATATCCATCTTATCTTGACAAGAAATTGTAGATATGTTAATATATATATGACAAGGGCTATAGCTCAGTTAGGTAGAGCACCTCGTTTACACGTGCGCCAACGCTTTTCAAGGGATCCAATTATGCAATGATCGTAATTCATCTTATTGAGAAATCGATGTCTTACTCCATAGATTCGAAGGAACAGGAGAACAATAGCCTGACAAATATTTGGTTCGGTACGATTCGGGTGCGAATTCAGGTGCCAAATAGAACCCCCCATCGATTTGATCGTTGATAAGGTTAATACCCAGTCCATTCAATGCCAGGCATAATGAGTATAAGGGCCTCAAAATAACCTCTTTTCGTTCTATGAACTTTAAGGTGTATGAAGTCTCATATTTAACTCTTGCAGCGGAGCGGTAGAGACTCCATTTAACTTAAGTTGATCTAGGCCGGAGGCAGACCTAAGTCAAGATACCTCTCCTTTGAAACACTTTGGTATTGCTCCTAGATCAGAAAATAATGAATCAGAGCAAATGGAGCCATCTCATTATCTTTCCTGTAAAGGAAAGACAAAATAGGGTGGACTAACTGATCTTTACAGCAGTTAATGAAAAAGCCCAATGCAAAAAAATGCATGTTGGGTCTTTGAAACAGTTCGAATCATTTCGATAATGATCAGTTTGATCTGTTTTACCGAGAAGGTCTACGGTTCGAGTCCGTATAGCCCTAATACATTTTATTTTATTTTCATATAGGGTTTATTTCCTCATTAGTACTTGTTTATGGACTAGACGGTTGGCTGGTCCATAGTAATGAAAGCATTACCACTTATTCATGTAAGTGCATAGGAACACGAAAATAAAAACAATAATTGATTTCAATAAATAAAAAGTGATACACTTTTTGTTGGTATACCCAATATCCGTTAATTTATGAAATGAAAATCATAACATGATCCTTCCGAAAAAATCCAACCTGACCCAACCAAATTGAATCCTAAGAAACATGTATCTAATCCCTATTCTTTCTTTTTTTTTTACTAATCGCTTTTTTTTTGGAAAACAACAAAACAATACCAATTGATTGTTTCAGAGATAATGAATTGGTACTAAATCAACCTTACATTACTTATCCGTAGTGTGGATCATTTGTGATTCGGTCGATTATACCATTATCACTCTATGGTATCTTTCATTGTGTAGCGTGGGTTTCCTGTAAAACAAACCTTTTTATTGTAGCGAAACCTAACCCCAAATTCAATCTAGGACAAGGAAAGGAGAGAAAATAGAATCGTTCGATGCATTAGATTATGTTTCCATATTCGTAATTCGTATCGAATCAATAGAGGCAATGATCTTCTACCTGAATTTTTATGAAAAAAAAATGAAATACTTGAATTTCATTTCAGTAGAATATACTATAAATCCTTAGGCATTTTACCCTATATAACTACGGAAATTTTTGTATTTTCATTACATTCATTATATCACTATTATCTCATTTCATATATTCTAATCGATCTATAGAACTATAGAACATAGTTCTCATAGTTCTAATATTACTATACTAATATACTATTATTAGTCATTATAGTACTCGTAATTATGAATACTATTAATTAGTATAATGATTCATTATTAGTATAATGAATCATTATTCGAATTAATAGAATAGTATTTTCTTAGAGAAACCAATATAGAGGAACTGAGACAAAGCGAGAGAGTTTTGTTTGTGTAAGAGACTCTTATGTCTACATCATAATCATATCTAAATTAGAATTGAAATAATAAGAAAAAAATGTAAGTGGGATTCTGTTGAATGAATCTTTAAACAAGACATGATGTCCCACATCAAACAAATTCTAAACTATATGGTTTGATCCAAAATTTCACCTAAGAAGTTCTAGATGAATTGACAATTACAATTCGAATGGAATAATTCAGCCTATTCCTCATTAACATTAATAGGAGTACTTTTATGTTTCTGCTTCACGAATATGATATTTTCTGGGTATTTCTAATACTATCCAGCGTTATTGCTATCTTAGCATTTGTAATTTCCGGAGTTTTAGCACCTATTAGTGAAGGACCAGAGAAACTCTCTAGTTATGAATCGGGTATAGAACCCATGGGGGATGCTTGGTTACAATTCCGAATACGCTATTATATGTTTGCTCTAGTTTTTGTTGTTTTTGATGTTGAAGCAGTCTTTCTTTATCCATGGGCAATGAGTTTCGATGTATTGGGTGTATCCGTATTTATAGAAGCTTTAATTTTCGTGCTTATCCCAATTGTTGGTTCAGTTTATGCATGGCGAAAAGGAGCATTAGAATGGTCTTAGCTGAATATTCAGACAATAAAAAAGGGGGGGAAGGAAAAGATTACATTGAGACAGTTATGAATTTGATTGAGTTTCCGTTACTTGATCAAACAAC